CTAATGAATTAAGAACTTTCAATTAGAACTATTCTTGTCAATTGATTTTTTCTTACCGTCATATCTGAAAAAATAGAAACTTAGGTAAGTGTTTTATCAACATATGTAGCAAAAGAAGATATCTAATTTAGCTCTTTCATGCCTACTATAACTAGTTATTTCGGTTTTTTATTGGCTGCTTCAACTATAACTCCAGCTCTATTGATTGGATTGAACAAGATACGACTTATTTGAAATGAATTGAATGAACAAATTAATAAAAATAAAGATTTTTCCTTCAGGTATTCTACGGTAACTTCCCATGTCAATTGTTAATTCTTGGTCTATATTGGTAACTCTTGGTCATTGAGATTCGCGGATTTTTCAGATTAATATTTAGGGATAGATCATACCTTTCTTTTTATCTCCTCAAACAAATTGAAATGATTGAAGTTTCTCTATTTGGAATCGTCTTAGGTCTAATTCCTATTACTTTAGCGGGATTATTTGTAACTGCGTATTTACAATACAGACGCGGTGATCAGTTGGACCTTTGATTGAATAGCATTTTTTCTCGATTGACCTCCTGCAAAGAGGAGGTCAAATTCAAGTTGCAATTCAACCGTGTTTTGTTTAGTTTTTTTTTATTATGATTCGAAATAAAATAAATGGAATCACGCTCTGTAGGATTTGAACCTACGACATCGGGTTTTGGAGACCCGCGTTCTACCGAACTGAACTAAGAGCGCTTTCTTATGACAAGAACTGCGATTGTAAAGAAAAGTATTTTTTTTTTTGTACCCCAGTCTTGCATACCAATGCATGTAAAAAATGAAAGATAATGAATGCCTTATTTGATTTCATTTTTATTTAATTGATCTCACTCAATTAATCCTTCGTTACTGACCCCTAGGAGAAGTAATAGGTAGGGATGACAGGATTTGAACCCGTGACATTTTGTACCCAAAACAAACGCGCTACCAAGCTGCGCTACATCCCTTTTAAAATTGTTGTACAATGTCATTGTACAAAATCCATGTCTTGTTTTCCACATCGTTATTTTTTTCTGTATCCATATATAATTTTCTTGTCATTTCTTCTTTTTGGTTTCATATAATAAATAATCAAAAAATTATATACATCTGAAACCTAACATATAAAAAAAGAATGAATATTTATTATAATGCTTAAGAAAAAAGAAAGGGGCACCCCCTTTCTTTTTTAGGGACAGGGATAGGAAAACCTCATCTACTGCTCATTGTAGATATTTATTTTTGTTAGGAATTCCGTACAAAAAAGACAAATGATCTTGAACTACAGCATCTGACCATATATGTATTACAATAAAGAAGGAGGATTTTCAATGCGGGATATAAAAACATATCTCTCCACAGCACCCGTGCTAACTACTCTATGGTTTGGGTCTTTAGCAGGTCTATTGATAGAAATTAATCGTTTATTCCCCGATGCTTTGTCATTCCCTTTTTTTTAATTCTAGTTTAAGATCCTATTTTATTTTGGAGAACAGAAATGGAAAAGAGGTTTCCGTATAGGGTAAAAAATTCCACGAAATCGTAGCATAGAAAAAAGGATACTTAAATAAAATACTGGAAAGAATAATTGATAATTAGAAAAAATTGTATTACTTACAGAATATTATTATATTCTATTAATTTCTATTAGTATTAATTGGAATTACCTAGTTAGTAACTTCTATTTCTATTTATATATTTTTTTTTTTCTTTTTTGTTCTTTTCGTCTTCTTAGATTTCGATTCGGGTCGAAAATAGAAGAATTAAGTCGATCAAAAATTTAAAGGAGGTTCATGGCTAAGGGTAAAGATGTCCGAGTTAGAGTTATTTTGGAGTGTACCAGTTGTGCCCAAAATGGTGTCAATAAGAAATTGCCGGGCATTTCTAGATATATTACTCAAAAGAATCGACACAATACACCCAGTCGATTAGACTTGAGAAAGTTTTGTCGTTATTGTCACAAGCATACGATTCATGGGGAAATAAAGAAATAGATCGAATGGAACATATGTAGTGTATTATTTTTCAAAGGAGCAGGAAAAATAAAAACTTAACATATATATGTATATAAATATATAATATACAAATAAAAAAAGGAAACCCATTTCGGTCAGATCTGAAATGAATAAAGAAATAGAAATTTAGAGATAAGGAATAAACCATGGATAAATCCAAGCAACCTTTTCGCAAATCCAAGCGATCTTTTCGTAAGCGTTTTCCCCCAATTGAATCGGGGGATCAAATTGATTATAGAAACATGAGTTTAATTAGTCGATTTATTAGTGAACAAGGAAAAATATTATCTAGACGGGTGAATAGATTGACCTTGAAACAACAACGATTAATTACTATTGCTATAAAACAAGCTCGTATTTTATCTTTGTTACCTTTTCTTAATAATGAAAAACAGTTTGAGAGAGCTGAGTCGATCCCTAGAACTGCTGGTCCTAGAACCCGAAATAAATAGATATACTCTTCCTATTGATTCAAAACTCCAAGTGGAACTCAAGCTCAGATTGATGTTTTGCTCAAAAACCTCGAATCCAGATTTGATTGTTGTGTTATAAGAAACAACAAATAGGGAAAGAAGAAATCTTTTTTTTTTTGAAAGATGTTCGTTCATCCCCACTACTTAAATTAATTTTTATTCTATCTTCCCGGAGTCCATTCTCCGGGGAATTCTATTCTGTTTTCGCTATTCATATATATGATATATGACTTTTGAATCTCTTTTATTTGCTAATCTTATTGGAAATCATGTAAAGACAATTCTTATTTGATATAGCTATTTGTGCAAGTATTTTACGATTAAGAAGCAATTGCTTCTTGTACAGATTGTGCATGAATTTACTATAACTATAGAATACCATATTCTCACGAGCTGCTGCATTTATTCGAGTGATCCACAAACGACGAAAGTCCCTCTTTTGTCTGCCCCTATCCCGATGAGAGGAAACCAAAGCTCTCATTTTCTGTTGAGTAGCAGTTCGGGTAAGTCTTGAATGGGCCCCTATAAAGGTTGATGCAAATAAACGAATTTTTGTTCGACGTCTCCGAGCTATATATCCTCGTCTAACTCTGGTCATTGAATCAAATTAAACTTTAATGAATAACTAATTGATTTCTTTTCTTTCAGTCATCCTCTTATCCCCCTCTAGTTAATTAATACCAAAACGGATTATTCCGATATATAAAATATAAATTCCAATGGCTTTTGCTACTATGACCTTCCCAACCACGATTTTTTATTCTTTCCGGGTATTTTATTTTACCCAGAAAGAATAAATTCTAGCGATAAAAAAAAAAAAATAGTGGGTTCCATCGTTTCTATGGTTACTTCGTAAACGGTGAGGTCCTCTCTATACACCGGAGCCTTTTCTTTCATTTAACCAAATGTTATTGTGAACTTGTATAGTTCACACTCCTTAGTTTAGCTCTACCAATCAGTAATAGTTCTTTTCACAAAAGGGTTATCCATACAGTGACGGCATTTAATTATGAAAGTTGGCTAGGTAGCTGACCTTGTTAGTCCGTTCTTTCAAGAATAGGAACATAACCTTTTTGCTTCTTATAGTACTATTTCCTCCGCTTAATAGATAACTATTTGCTACCAATGGGGAATTACTTCTCATCTCAAACTGAGGTGATTGGATTTGCACCAATGGAAACCATAAATTTCATACACAAAAATATAGGTAGATGATGGATCCTTTATAGATAGTAAATAACGTTTTTCCATCCTATCTATCTTTATTCCTTGGTACTGGTGATTGGTACTTGAAAAATTGCTGCATTTATTTTATTTTGTTTGAACTCATGATCTAAACGAGTCGCACATACACCCGAGTACATGTTCCCCGTCGTTGAGGGCACCCCCTAAGTGCGGGAGATTTCGTGATATTTCGTATTGGCTGTCTTGTGTTTCTAATAAGTTGTTTAATTGTCGGCATATCATACATATATATAATAAAATAGGTTGGTTTAGATCGATCTTAACCTGATTTATTGATGATTATGAATTATTTACATTCAATATCAAATCACGGAAAAATAGAATTATGGAGGGAATCGTAGATTTAGGCGAAATCCCCAGTGGTTTCATTTTCGACCGCTACAAGATCAACAATGCCATGAGCTTGGGCTTCTGTTGCTGACATAAAAACATCTCTCTCCATGTCTTCGGATATAACCCATAAAGGGTTACCTGTTCTTTGTACATAAACCTTTGTGAGGGTTTCGCGAAGTCTGAGTAGTTCTTCCGCTTCCAAGATAAATTCCCCTGCTTGTGCCTCATAAAAAGAACTCGCAGGTTGGTGAATCATAACCCTGATAATATAATATTGATCTAACATCATGCATGAACGGTTCTTCTATCTTGAAGAATTGGATTAAAGTAAGGACTAAAAAAAAAAAAATAGAATTGAACGACGGACCGTACAGGCACCTTTTGCGCATTGCATACGGCTCTGCAATGGAATTTCCCCTTTCCCCCTTCTATTCTATCGAAGAAAAAAAAAAAGAATCCATCCGACCTAGATTGTTGAATGATCCATTTACCACCCTTCCTTTCATTCATATTGTAATGTAAAAAAAAATACTATGATGGTTCTGTTGCTTTCTATATTTATCTCGTCTGTGATTTAGCAATCCCAAAGTTTCTTTTTGATACGATCAAATAAGAAAAAATTATCTTTTTTTTTTTCGTACTCTTTTCTTCGTAAGAGAAATATCAGAAAAAGGCTTCTGGTGTGGAAGAAAATGGTTTGTGACGCTGAAATGTACTCCCGACATAGAAGATCAAGTCGGAAATAATCTTTTTTCATACTACTATCTCGATAAAAAATATCGTGTTAGGAAAAACAATAATAGTTTGTTCATATCGAACTCGAAGTGCCATGCTATTATTACCTATTATTCATATTCAATATGGCGAAGGCATAGTCTTCTTCTTCTTTTTTTTTTTCAAATAAAAACTCATTGGCGCCAAGCATGGGGGAATGCTAGACGTTTGGTAATTTCTCCTCCGACCAGAATGAAGGATCCCATTGAAGCGGCTAATCCCATGCATATTGTATGTACATCGGGCGAAACAAATTGCATAGTATCATAAATAGCGATTCCTGGTATTACCCATCCGCCAGGGGAGTTTATAAACAAATAAAGATCCTTAGTATCATCTTCTATACTGAGATATACCATGAGACCAACAAGTTGATTTGAGATCTCGCTATCAACTTCTTGGCCTAAAAAAAGTAATCTTTCTCGATAAAGTCGGTTGATTAGGACAAAATTATATCCCTTTTGAACCGTACGTGCATCTTTGGATGCATACGGTTCAAAAAAATTGCGAAAATAAAGAATCAATGTGTCGATTCCAATCCTATCTCTTTTTTTTTTTAAGAGATTTCTTCTTTTCTAATGAAGGGGTTTTTTCTTCCATAAAAAAAAAGAGTTTTGACCCCTTCCCTAAAAAAAAAGAATTTACTGAACTTATTTAATTAACCTTTCATTGATGTATTGTTTCGTCGAGATTTAAATCACGATGTCATTTTCTTGTTCCTGAATGGGCCCTTTGAATTCTTTTAGGTTCATGTTCTACTCCGGGGAAAGATCTATCCGAATTCTAGTTGTACATATAGGACAAATGATCTCAGTACCACTTCTTTTTGCTACGACTTTTTTTCAATTCGTTTCATGCCCCCCAAAAACGATTCGATGTATTTATTATAATGGTTGACATGGCAGTTTAAGAGTGCCTCTCTAATTAAATAAATAAAATATAAGAATCTTCTATGCATAGCTACAAGCGGTAATTCTACATATATTACTATTACCCATTTGGTATTTTATGAGCAGAGCCTGGATACTCAATTTTTTGAGTCCAAGTTAACCATAAATTCTTCTAATTAAGAATATTGCTCCTCAATCTAAATTAATCTAATTTAACTTCACGCTACGCATGATTGATTCTTCAATCAATACAATATTTCTTGGGCGAAACAGAGGATATCTCGATCGGGGGAGAAAATGGGGAAATCCCATATGACCCAATATGTCTGACAAGTCGCACTATACGTCAACCCAAACTGCATCTTCCTCTCCAGGACTCCGAAAAGGTACTTTTGGAACACCAATGGGCATTAAATTAAAGAAAAAATTTAAGTACTATACTTCACTTTAATATGGAAACGTAAGAATGAGTTTATTGTCTTCATCATTTTTTTTTCTATTTTTTCTACTTTTACTTTATACAATACACAAATTCGAACACAAATTCGAAGGTTTTTAGAGAAAGACAGAATTAATAAATAAAAATCTTAATGAAGAGATAGATCGTTCGAATAATAAAAAAGTATCCATACATTCATTCCCCCAAAACAGGACTAATGCTCCCATTGCGTATTGGTACTTATCGGGTATAGAATAGATCTGCTTCTCTTTGTTCTTACGAACAGAATTCAGCCGTTATTTTCAACGGAATACAATAAAAAGTAACCTTTTCTCATACAGAATTCGCTGAAAAGGTTAGGTAAATAGTATAAGTCTATTGCAATGCGATAAAATTACATAGTGTCTATTTTTCTTTGAGAAAGGGGTATTTCCATGGGTTTGCCTTGGTATCGTGTTCATACTGTCGTATTGAATGATCCCGGCCGATTGCTTTCTGTCCATATAATGCATACGGCTCTAGTTTCTGGTTGGGCCGGTTCGATGGCTCTATACGAATTGGCGGTTTTTGATCCCTCTGACCCCGTTCTTGATCCAATGTGGAGACAAGGTATGTTCGTTATACCCTTCATGACTCGTTTAGGAATAACCAATTCATGGGGTGGTTGGAGTATTTCAGGAGGAACTGTAACGAATTCGGGTATTTGGAGCTATGAAGGCGTGGCAGGAGCACATATTGTGTTTTCTGGCTTGTGTTTTTTGGCGGCCATCTGGCATTGGGTGTATTGGGACTTAGAAATATTCTGTGATGAACGTACGGGAAAACCTTCTTTGGATTTGCCCAAAATCTTTGGAATTCATTTATTTCTCTCAGGAGTGGCTTGCTTTGGCTTTGGCGCATTTCATGTAACAGGCTTATATGGTCCTGGAATATGGGTGTCTGATCCTTATGGACTAACTGGAAAAGTACAATCTGTAAGTCCAGCGTGGGGCGCGGAAGGTTTTGATCCTTTTGTTCCCGGCGGAATCGCCTCTCATCATATTGCAGCAGGTACACTGGGCATATTAGCAGGCCTATTCCATCTTAGTGTCCGTCCGCCTCAACGTCTCTACAAAGGATTACGTATGGGCAATATTGAAACTGTACTTTCTAGTAGTATCGCTGCTGTTTTTTTTGCAGCTTTTGTTGTTGCTGGAACTATGTGGTATGGTTCAGCAACAACCCCAATCGAGTTATTTGGTCCCACTCGTTATCAGTGGGATCAGGGATACTTCCAGCAAGAGATATATCGAAGAGTTGGTGCCGGACTAGCTGAAAATCTAAGTTTATCGGAAGCTTGGTCTAAAATTCCTGAAAAATTAGCCTTTTATGATTACATTGGTAATAATCCGGCAAAAGGGGGATTATTCAGAGCGGGCTCAATGGATAGCGGGGATGGAATAGCTGTTGGATGGTTAGGACATCCCGTCTTTAGAGATAAAGAAGGGCGCGAGCTTTTTGTACGTCGTATGCCTACTTTTTTTGAAACATTCCCGGTAGTTTTAGTAGATGGAGATGGAATTGTTCGGGCAGATGTTCCTTTTCGAAGGGCAGAATCGAAGTATAGTGTTGAACAAGTAGGTGTAACTGTTGAGTTCTATGGTGGCGAACTCAATGGAGTCAATTATAGCGATCCTGCTACTGTGAAAAAATATGCTAGGCGCGCACAATTAGGCGAAATTTTTGAATTAGACCGGGCTACTTTGAAATCTGATGGTGTTTTTCGTAGTAGTCCAAGGGGTTGGTTCACTTTTGGGCATGCTTCGTTTGCTTTGCTTTTCTTTTTTGGACATATTTGGCATGGCGCTCGAACCTTGTTTAGAGATGTTTTTGCTGGTATTGATCCGGATTTGGATGCTCAAGTGGAATTTGGAGCATTCCAAAAACTTGGAGATCCAACTACAAAGAGACAAGTAGTTTGATACAAGACTGCTCTGGCATCTTTATCCTCTATCTCTATTTTTTTCTCGGGTACCCGAGAAAAAAATAGAGACTTGAATCAACTTCTTTTCGTTGATTCTTTCCCCTCTTTTTTTATGGTATGGTAAATGATCCCACTCAAACGAATAGATGTGAAAGCTATAATTGTAAACCACGATCGAATCTATGGAAGCATTGGTTTATACATTCCTTTTAGTCTCGACTTTAGGGATAATTTTTTTCGCTATCTTTTTTCGAGAACCACCTAAGGTTCCGACTAAAAAATAATGAAATAATTTTTCATTATATCAACTGAAGTAATGGGCCCCCATATCAGGAGGCTCATTACTTCAACGAGTCTAGTCCCCGTGTTCCTCGAATGGATCTCTTAGTTGTTGAGAGGGTTGCCCAAAAGCGGTATATAAGGCGTACCCCGTAAAGCTTACAAGTAAACCTGATATGAAGATGGCGACTAGGGTTGCTGTTTCCATTTTTAGAAAATTTCAAGATCACAATGAATCTACGATAAGATCGTTTATTTATTTACAATTACAACGGAATAGTATACAAAGTCAACCGATCTCAACCAATGATTAAATAGGATTTATGGCTACACAAACCGTTGAGGGTAGTTCTAGATCTAGGCCAAGACAAACTACTGTAGGGAGTTTATTGAAACCATTGAATTCGGAATATGGTAAAGTAGCTCCGGGCTGGGGGACTACACCACTTATGGGAGTTGCAATGGCTCTATTTGCAATATTCCTATCTATTATTTTGGAAATTTATAATTCTTCCGTTTTACTGGATGGAATTTCAATGAGTTAGGTTCATAAGAACTATGAAGCTCTAGTTTTTCAATCAAAAAAATTTTTATTTAAAACTTGGATTTATAGACCTTTTTGGTAGTTCGACTGTGGTATTTCTTTTTTCGGTATTTCCGGAATATGAGCGTGTGACTTGTTATAATTGATCCTATTGATAATACAGAGAACGACCCTGTCATCTCTATTAAGATGATTCTACTCCGTCGGATATTTATTCTAATATCTGGAACACGGAATATTATAGAAAAAATTAAGAAAAGAAATATTCTAACTATGATTCATACCTATTATTTAGACCTCGCAACCGGACTAAAAAAAAATTTCAGATGGGTATTTCCTAAATTAAATAATTTTGATTTCTTTAGACTTATTAAATTAATTTTATCTGAAGAACAACTTCTTTCTCTAGATTTTGTTGAGTCATTACATCCACTCATTGAAATTGAATAAGTGATGATCAAATGGTTTTTACTCAAAGAACCCTTTTATTTAGTTTGGGATTAAATCATCGTGGTTCTTGTATGAATCTGAGGTTTTAATTGATTTATAGGGTCTTAACAAGGGAATTCCTATCAACAGTAAAACAAAAGTCGACCCGCATTACGCACAAAAAACAACAAATTAAATAACAAAAACAAACAAAAATAGGAAAGAGAAGATTCAAGAGGCCTGGAACGATTAATATAAAGAAAGGTGTACGAGCTAACTTGATATTTTTGGCATTAGCATCACAAAGAAGAGATTTCGGATTTTTTTTACTTCCTATCTTTGGGACAAATTGAATCGAGCAGCTAAGAAGTTTTTAACTTTCTATTGCATATCTGTCGAAATCGGTATTTGTGTGTTTCTGTTTGAGCCGTACGAGATTAAATTCTCATATACGGTTCTCAGGGGGGGGGTGCTCTCGGATTCCCTATCTCAATAAAGTATATGATTGGTTCGAGGAACGTCTCGAGATTCAAGCGATTGCAGATGATATAACTAGTAAATATGTTCCTCCTCATGTCAACATATTTTATTGTCTAGGAGGAATCACGCTTACTTGTTTTTTAGTACAAGTAGCTACGGGTTTTGCTATGACTTTTTACTATCGTCCAACTGTTACGGAGGCCTTTTCCTCTGTTCAATACATAATGACTGAAGCCAACTTTGGTTGGTTAATTCGATCAGTTCATCGATGGTCAGCAAGTATGATGGTTCTAATGATGATTCTGCACGTATTTCGTGTGTATCTTACAGGTGGGTTTAAAAAACCTCGTGAATTAACTTGGGTTACAGGTGTGGTTCTGGCTGTATTGACTGCATCTTTTGGTGTAACTGGTTATTCCTTACCTCGGGACCAAATTGGTTATTGGGCAGTAAAAATTGTGACAGGCGTGCCTGACGCTATTCCTATAATAGGATCTCCTTTGGTAGAGTTATTACGCGGAAGTGCTAGTGTGGGTCAATCTACCTTGACTCGTTTTTATAGTTTACACACTTTTGTATTGCCTCTTCTTACTGCCGTATTTATGTTAATGCACTTCCTAATGATACGTAAGCAAGGTATTTCGGGTCCTTTATAGCTTTATTTTATAGAGTATAGAGAAAACAGATCATAGATATTTGTAATTTCTGATATATCGTATCGGGAAGGAACAATAGTATTTCATTGCTACAAATATGTATTATTGAAAAAATAAGACATGTTTTTTGATACTTCTCTTCAACTCCGAAGTATTTTAGTTCTTATTTGATAAGAATAGTTGAAGTGGATTCTCCGAAGAGAGGATGGATGGATTATGGGAGTGTGTGACTTGAACTATTGATTGGGCCATGCCGATATATTATTTTATCCGCCACGTTGGAATTCACAACCAAACGTGTCTCCGCATCCAACCACCACGTAAATCCCCCTATGTAGCATAGGATAGGCCGGTTCGCTTGAGGAGAATCTTTTCTATGATCATGCCCGAATTATGTCATGCATGAACAGGCTCCGTAAGATCTTGTAGAATAAGTGATGTGGCACGATCCAATGTTTTATCTATCCCACTTACTTATTTATAGTATGGAAATGCATTCATTTCCTCTGCATCGACCTCGATCTATAATATGATACTATCGGAGTGAAATAAGGGATCTAAGGAAGAACAGAGGCTAGACTTTATTAGTAACAAGTAAAGACTTTGTATGTAAGAAAATCGAGATGTTGTGGGGAAAAAAACGAATCAAATCAAAAAGACATGAGACAGTCCAAAAAGCCCTTGATTATGATCAAATTTTAAGCCTACTTGGATATTGAGCATTTATCTGTAAGAACTAAATTATTTGCACTGAATATGAATAGGTGCAACTTCGGAAATGGGATCTAGTAAATCCTTTCTTACTTACATAAAGTCATTCTATTTTATATGTGTGGATATGTATTAAATATAGATTTTCTATCAATCTATTTCTGTAATTCTTTTGAATCTTGCTCGAGCCGGATGATGAAAAATTATCATGTCCGGTTCTTTCGGGGGATGGATCCATAAGAATTCACCTATCCCAATAACAAAGAAACCTGACTTGAATGATCCTGTATTAAGAGCTAAATTGGCCAAAGGGATGGGGCATAATTATTATGGAGAACCCGCATGGCCCAATGATCTTTTATATATTTTTCCGGTAGTAATTCTAGGTACTATTGCATGTAATGTCGGCTTAGCAGTCCTAGAACCATCAATGATTGGTGAACCGGCAGATCCATTTGCAACTCCTTTGGAAATATTGCCCGAATGGTACTTTTTTCCTGTATTTCAAATACTCCGCACAGTACCCAATAAATTATTGGGTGTTCTTTTAATGGTTTCAGTACCAACAGGATTATTAACAGTACCCTTTTTGGAGAATGTTAATAAATTCCAAAATCCATTTCGTCGTCCAGTAGCTACAACAGTCTTTTTGATCGGTACCGCAGTAGCTCTTTGGTTAGGTATTGGAGCAACATTACCTATTGATAAATCTCTAACTTTAGGTCTTTTTCAAATTGATTCAACTGTGAAATACCACGATGTAGGTATCTAGGGAATAGTCGCTTCTAAAGTGAATCTTCCCTAGATACATGAATTTTATTATGATCTATTTCACGAAAATACGGATTGCGTGTCGAAGATCAAATTTTTTTTTTATAATAAAAAAAGAATATGAAATAATTTCTTTAAAATGAAAACTTATTCTTAGGTAAATTGATTGCGAAATGTTTCTGTAGAGTGTCCAATATCCGTTTTACATCTTCTGTACGAAAATATTCAATTCTCATAAGATCCTCCTGACTGTTACTCAAAAGGTCCAATAATGTATGTATATTGGACTTTTTGAGACAATTATAGGTCCTAGGAGATAGTTCTAATTGGTCAATAAAAATACATTTCAATGGAATTCCTTTTTTGTTTTTCCTTAGCTTAGTTAATCCATTTTGAAAGGTAAAAGGAGGTAGAGTAAACCTGTTTTTATTTTCCTCGAAATGAATGCTCCTTTCCTCCGCATGCAGAAAAGGAATAAAGAAATTAATCAAATTACGAGAAGCTTCATAAAGTGCTTCCTTAGGAGTTAAACTTCCATTCGTCCATATTTCTAGAAAAAGTATTTCTTGTTTTTCAGTTCCATTTCCATAAGAATGAATACTATGATTCGCATTTCGAACAGGCATGGATACAGCATCTATAGGATAACTTCTGTTTTGAGAGTTATTTGTGGGGTTTATACGGTATCCGCGATCTCTATTGATTTGTAATCCAATACGCAAATCAATTGGTTCTGTCAGGTTAGCTATATGCTGTGTTGCGTCAACTATTTCCACGGAAGGCGGTGAGATGATATCTTGAGCGGTTACGTATCTAGGACCCCTAACGCAAATGGATGCGTCTCTAACTCCATACAGATTACTTCTCAATACAATTTCTTTCAAATTTATTAAAATTTCATGTACCGATTCCTCAATACCTACTATCGTAGAATATTCATGTGGCACCTTCTCAGATTTAGCACGTGTGATACATGTTCCTTCTATTTCTCCAAGTAAAGCCCTTCGCATGGCAATACCTATGGTATCGGCTTGCCCTTTCATGAGCGGGGACAGAATGAAACGACCATAATAAAGACGCATACTGTCTACTCTTGATTCAACACATTTCCACTGTAGTGTTCGAGTGGATCCTGCTATTTCCTCTCGAACCATACTAATATTATTATTTGATCAGATCATTGAATCGTTTATTTCTCTTGAAATCCATTTCATTCTTTTTTTTACACACGTCTTTTTTTGGGAGGTCTACATCCATTATGCGGCATAGGTGTTACATCACGTACGAAACTTAATAGTATACCACTTCTACGAATAGCCCGTAATGCTGCGTCTCTTCCGAGACCGGGACCTTTTATCATAACTTCTGCTCGTTGCATACCCTGATCTACTACAGTACGAATAGCATCTAAAGCGGCTGCTTGCGCAGCATAGGGTGTTCCCCTTCTTGTGCCTTTGAATCCAGAAGTACCGGCGGAGGCCCAAGAAACCACTCGACCTCGTACATCTGTAACAGTTACAATGGTATTGTTGAAACTGGCTTGAACATGAATAACTCCTTTTGGTATTCTACGTTCAGTCTTACGTAAACTAATACGCCCATTCCTACGCGAACCAATTCTTTGTATAGGTTTTGCCATATTTTATCATCTCATAAATATGAATCAGAAATATATAGAAAGATACGGAGATATCCATTTCATGTTAAAACAAATCTTTTATTTTTACATAACTCCTCTTTGAGAAACTTTAGAAAGATTATCCTTGTCTCTGTTTATGTCTCGGATTGGAACAAATCACTATAATTCGTCCGCGCCTACGGATCAGTCGACATTTTTCACAAATTTTACGAACGGAAGCCCTTATTTTCATATTTCTCACTCCTTACTTTAATTTTTAATCTATTCCTTGGAAGAAAATAAGTCTCTTGTTTTTTTTTTGCTTCAAATTGTATCTTTGATGAAAGGGATGTTTTCAAAAAGAATCTATCTAATCGTTCGAATCTTTGTTCCGAAGTCTATAAATTATACGTCCCCTGGTTGAATAATATTGCCTTATTTCGATTTTGATTCTATTCCCCGGCAGTGTTCGTATCAAACTGCGTCGGATCCTCCCCGAAATAGAACCTAGAATTAGATCTTCATTATATAAACGAATTCGGAGAGCATACCATTGGGAAATGATTCAGTAATTAAACCTTCATGAATCATTTTTTTTTTTCATTCCAGGCAACCTCCTTGAAGTATCAACTAATGGAGGAAGAGTTATATAACTCACCTTTCCTCTCTATTTCACAAATAGGAAGTTAGAGAGAAAATGAGGATACCGGAGGAGGATCACCATATATAACACAAAATTTCTCCTCCAATTTTTTCTAGTCTAGCTTCTCGATCTGTCATTATGCCTCGAGAAGTGGAAAGAATTACAATTCCCATCCCACCTAAAATCTTAGGAATTTTTTTATAGTTGGAATAAATTCGTAGACCGGGTCGACTGATACGTTTTAAAATAGTTCTATATATTCCTTTCCTAGTTCTTCTATGGCGCAAGGTTGAAACCAAGAAATTTTTATTACTTTCCTGATGTTTCCGAACATTTTCAATAAAACCCTCTCGTAGGAGTATTTTAACAATGTTTTCGGTGATATTTGTGGATACTATTTGAACCGTTCCATTTTTACTCATGTCAGCATTTCTTATAGAAGTTATTATATCAGCAATAGCGTCTCTGCCCATGACGAATTATAATTATTGGTGCTTCCTAATTTTGATATAATCAACATGTTTTTTTATTTGATTCAAAGTATTCATTATTGAATGAAATTTGAAATTTATTATGAAATTCATTATTAAATTATTAAAAGTATATGCGTGAGACACAATCTATTAATTGGGTTTATTTCAGATATCCTACTAGAACAATATTCTAGTTTGATCTATGACTATGAGTCTTTATAATACCTCGGGAGCTAATGAAACTATTTTAGTAAAATTCAACTGTCTCAATTCCCGAGCAATCGCACCAAAAACTCGAGTTCCTTTTGGATTTCCTTCTTGATCAATGACAACCGCTGCATTGTCATCATATCGTATTATCATACCGTTGTCACGTTTGAGTTCTTTACATGTACGTACAATTACAGCTCTTATTACTTCTGATCTTTCTAGAGGCATATTGGGCACTGCTTCCTTAATTACAGCAACAATAACGTCACCAATATGAGCATATCTATGATTACCAGCTCCTATGATTCGAATACACATTAATTCTCGAGCTCCACTGTTATCTGCTACATTCAAAAGGGTCTGAGGTTGAATCATATCATTTTTATTTGAATTTATTATTTCAATGCAAAGAATGAGGAAAAAGAAGAAATAGTATTTGTCTAGAAATAAAGAAACTCGTGATTGTTTTTTCATCCCTTTTTTTATATTTAGTTCTACATCCTTATCCTGAAATAACAAATTGAGTTTTTATAGGCATTTTGCACGCAGCTATTGAAATTGCTGCTCTGGCTACAGTTTCTGAGACTCCGCCCATTTCATAAAGTATTCGACCGGGTTTAACAACAGATACCCAATATTCGGGAGATCCCTTTCCCGACCCCATACGTGTTTCTGCGGGCCTTACTGTAATAGGTTTATCGGGAAAAACACGTACCCATATTTTTCCACCACGACGTGCATATCGTGTCATTGCTCTTCGTCCTGCTTCTATTTGTCTAGCGGTAATCCAAGCGGGTTCAAGTGCCTGAAGAGCATATCTGCCGAAACAAATATGATTACCCCGGCAAGATATTCCTTTCATTCTTCCTCTATGTTGCTTACGAAATCTGGTTCTTTTGGGGTTATAGTTGATGGTTTTTTCCCACCTCTACTACAGAACCGGACATGAGAGTTTCTTCTCATCCAGCTCCTCACGAATGAAAGGATTCGATAATATTACAGATGCACATGTATTTAATGACTAATACATTAAACTAAGTAATGGGATTTATTGATATTATATTTCATTTATTAGATAAGAATATTAGATAAGAAGCTGTATATACAGTTAGATTTGTCTATTTATAGATATAGATAATGTTTCTTTTTTATACCGTATTCTTATTTTTTTTTTTACTTTTCTTTTAGTAAATTCAAGACAATATTGGAATCCAATAAATAAGAAATAAGGGTTTCGCGGGCGAATATCGACTCTTTCCTTTTCCTGCTTTATTCGTAGGATCAATCCACGACCTCTCAAAGTAAAAAAATTTGTTCTTGGTTCATTCCGCCATCCTGCCTGCTCAATCATTTGGATTCTTTTAAATAGAATCCTATATAGTCACAGGTTTCGTCGTTCCTATAGCTTCTCCATTAATGATTAGGCCCGAACTCTGCAATGGAGCTCTCAACAAAATTGGTTCCCGAGTCAATCTCCTCAGTTTCTATTAACCCGAAGCTCTTTATTATTTATATATCATTTATTATTTATATATCAATCGATACAATATTAAACAATATTAAAACAATATGAAATTAATGCTTTATTACACTGCCTTTTATTTATATGAGGTAATTCATAGACCATACATATTGGAATTATATATCATTGATATTTTTGTTCTCTCTTTCTATCACCTTTCCATTTATCCGCATCCCTTTCTTTTTTTTTTATTTCAAATCCACAATCGGATTTGTTTGTTATGGAACAATTTCAGTTGTTACAATTATATGATTGATCCAGTCATATAGTGACTGTTTTTGGGATCTCGACAATATGAAGCAATAAGTTAGTTATTAGTTTTTAATTTATTTTTATATAGTAGTTGTAGTTATTGAGTTAATACTAGGGGTCAGTCTTTTTTTGATCCTACTAAAAACTCTAAAGAAAAAACTAACGAGTCACACACTAAGCATAGCAATTATATAAAAAATTGGTTAATTTCTTTTTTATTCAACCTTATAGAATTAGAATTGTTTCTTTTTGTTTGATTTAACAGAAAAATATAAAAAGTTTCTAGTTTTTTGTTCTATATACCACTATATTACTGGATAGAATGACAAGATAAATAAAGGTCTATTATTCTTCATCCACAAATATCCAAATTTTGAGGCCTAGTACTCCGTGGATAGTTCGAATTGTATAGGAACAATGATCAATTTTAGCGCGAATTGTTTGTAGAGGAACTCTACCTTCTCTGATCCATTCGACACGTGCAATTTCTTTTCCGTCAATACGTCCTGCAATTTGTATTTGAATTCCTTTTGTATCTGTTTGTTCAGTTAATTCAATAGCTCTTTTCATTGCTTTTCGAAACGAAACTCTATTTCTTAATTGAGAAGCCATATATTCTGCAAGAATATTGGGGTCTCCATAAGGTTTTTCTATTCGTGTGATAGCAATGTTGATTCTTCGGTTCACAGAACGAAATTCTTTTTGTACATTCATCTGTAATTCTTCGATTCCTCGTGTTCGGCCCTCTATTAATAAATTTGGGAATCCAATATGTATTATGACCTGGATTAAATCAATCCTTTTTTGAATTTCTATACGCGCAATTCCAATTCCTTCGAAACCTGAGGATATTCTCTTATTTTTTTGTACATAGTTCTTGATACAATTCCGTATTTTCGCATCTTCTTGTAGACCTACAGAAAAATTTTTTGGTTGTGCGAACCAAAAGGAATGATGATTTTGGGTTGTACCAAGTCTGAAACCAAGCGGATTTATTTTTTGTCCCATATTTTTTAGTATATTATCTTTTCATCTATTTTTTTCTAAATAGGAATCTAAATCTTAAATTCATCGAAAGATAATTTTGATTTATCTTTTAATACAATTGTTATATGACAAGTGGGTCTTTTTATCGGATAACTACGTCCTCGAGCTCTAGGCCTTAATTTTTTCACAAAAGGCCCTCCATTGACTTCGGCTTTACTAATGAATAAATCGGTTTCGTTCAAACCCATATTATGGCTAGCGTTTGCTGCTGCGGAATAAACCAATTTAAAAATGGGATAAGATGCTCGATAAGGCATAAGTTCCAATATCATAAGTGTTTCCTCATAAGAACGCCCGCGAATCTGATCAATTACTCTTTGTGCTTTGAAAACAGACATACATATATGTTGAGCTAAAACTTTTACTTCTCCACTCGAATTTGAGTTCTTTTTCTTTATCATAAGGTTATCTCCCGCCAATGAATGATAAGTATCTATTTTTTTTCCAAATTAACGACGAGATTTATTATCGTTTCTCGCATGTCTCGCGAAAGTCAGAGTAGGCGCGAATTCTCCCAATTTGTGACCTACCATACGATCTGTTATATAAATAGGTAAATGTTCCTTTCCATTATGAATAGCGATTGTATGGCCAATCATTTTGGGTATAATGGTAGATGCCCGAGACCAAGTTACTATTATTTCTTTCTCCTCCCTCATGTTGAGTTTTTCCATTTTTCTTGATAAATGATTAGCTACAAAAGGGTTTTTTTTTAGTGAACGTGCCACAGCTGATTACTCCTTTTTTTACATTTTAAAGATTGGCATTCTATGTCCAATAGAATATCTCGATCTAAGTATGAAGGTAAGAATAAATACAATAATGATGAATGGAAAAAAGAGAAAATCCTTTAGCTAGATAAGGGGCGGATGTAGCCAAGTGGATCAAGGCAGTGGATTGTGAATCCACCACGCGCGGGTTCAATTCCCGTCGTTCGCCCATCACATTATTTCAAATTAAAAAAATGCTATTTTCAATATTCCTATTTACGGCGACGAAGAATAAAACTATCACTATATTTTTTCCTTTTCCGACTTCTTCTTCCAAGCGCAGGATAACCCCAAGGAGTTGTGGGTTTTTTTCTACCAATTGGGGCTTTCCCTTCCCCACCTCCATGGGGATGGTCTACAGGGTTCATAACTACTCCTCTTACTACAGGACGCTTACCTATCCAACACTTCGATCCGGCTCTACCCAAACTTTGTTGATTCACCCCAACATTACCCACTTGTCCGACTGTTGCTAAGCAGTTTTTGGATATCAAACGGACCTCCCCGGATGGTAATCTTAATGTGGCTGATTTACCCTCTTTTGCGATCAGCTTCGCTACAGCGCCCGCCGCTCTAGCTAATTGTCCACCCTTTCCAAGCGTGATTTCTATGTTATGTATGGCCGTGCCTAAGGGCATATCGGTTGAAGTAGATTCTTCTTTTAAAAACCCCTTCCCAAACTGTACAAGCTTCTTCCAAAGCATACGGCTTTCTAGATGTATATGATGATATCTAGACAGATGGATCTTTATCTTATATGAATCGTATGATGAAGTACCACATGAGTGGATATATAGGAATCCAAATCTGCCGAATCACTCATGTATGATCTTCTACATCCTAGGTCTCCCCGTTCCATCATCTGGCTTATGTTCTTCATGTAGCATTCAGACCGAATGACTCTATGAAATTACGTCGATACTTCCACATATTACGGGTAACGTAGGAGACATCTCTATTTTTCCCCGGGGGGATCTTTATAATTACCACTGCTTAGCTTTCAATTCGCCTCTGACCATCAAATTAAATGTGAATAACCCGTCCTCCTCTCTTTGAAACAAGGGGCGCTTCCGGTTCTGTGCGTGCTTCAAACAATTTTGTCTTCTCCATATTACCATATCTCTAGAGTCAATAATTTTCTATGAGGAACTACTGAACTCAATCACTTGCTGCCGTTACTCAACAGTTTTCTGTTGAGGTCTATCCCATAGAGGTACTCAAATTGGATCAGTGATTGATTTCTAGGTTTCATCGTAAACCTAATTGGTTACTTCCAATTACGTAAATCAATAGTTCAAACCGCACTCAAAGGTAGGGCATTTCCCATTGATATAGGGACTTCTGTACCAGAAACAATGGTATCTCCAATTATAGCCCCTCTGGGGTGTAAAATATATCTTTTCTCGCCATCCCCATAATGTATGAGACAAATGTATGCATTTCGATTAGGGT